AAAGAATCAAGTGTCTTGGGTTCGAATTATGCAAAAAAGCATTTTTGCTATCGAAATAAAAAAAATAGATGGAAATAAATTGCGTCCAATAGGATTTGAACCTATACCAAAGGTTTAGAAGACCTCTGTCCTATCCATTAGACAATGGACGCCGTTCATTCCGATTTTTTCGTATTTTTCTTGAGTTGAAAACAAAAAAATCGGATTATATGTGAGATAATTATTGGAATTGTATATTCAACGATTTACTAATAATGATGAAATATCAAGTCATAATGTATTATCTATATTCTAGATATAGAATTCTAATAGAATTTTTAGAAAAAAATAAAAAGCGGGTAGCGGGAATCGAACCCGCATCGTTAGCTTGGAAGGCTAGGGGTTATAGTCGACGTCCATTCAGTGCTTTGAACGTCTCTAATTCAAAACCGAACGTGAAACTTTGGTTTCATTTGGCTCCTTTATGGAAAGTTAGTAAATTCTTAGATCTAAGAGGTGAAAAAAAACGAACAAAATTATACCCATAACACCTACGTCAGCTTTTTATTTGAATACAGACAAAATGAATCGCTTTCTAGATGATCCTTCTAGGAGAAGGTGATTCTGACAATCTTTCTAGTTACTTCGTTCTCTATTTCTATTTCAGAGGATCCTAAGGAAAAGGATTTTGTTTCCACCGAGCTAAAACAATACGCCGATGTCTCTAGTAAACCAAAGTCATCGCTGAATAGCTATTTTGTTCCAATTTCTTTTTTTAGAAATAAAAATGGAGGATTTAGTTACGATTAGAAGTTTACTTTTTTTCTTTAGCCATGGATCCTTTACTCATACTTATTCAATTGGAAGTATTGGTCCAATTGAAAAATTATGTTTCGCAATTTGATAATCCAACTTTTCAATTTATTAAGTGACTCATGGATACAAATCACGAGAATTCGTATTTTTTCTCCAATTTCTCATTGAGAGGTAAAGGATTAAATCCTTTTAAGAAATAAAGTTTTTGATCGGAACATGAAAAAAAAACCGAAAGACCCTTTAACTATTAAGGGTTAAAAGAACGAATCGCACTTTTACCACTAAACTATACCCGCTACAATATGATTATTGTATACAAATGGACCTTTTGTCGAGCAAGCTAATTGAGCATGATCAAGATAGGATTATCAAAGAATCATTAAAACGAGCGTGCTGAACTTTTTTACGAGTAGATCCAAAATTAATGAGATTCGGAAAAGAGGCTACAAAAAAATTATTTCATTTTAATTATTAATTAAATAACTAAAGGATTCGCTGAAGAAGTTAGATAAGGATCAAAAAAAAACATTAAAATCATAACACAAAAAATGTATTGTGGAAGAATCGATAGTTTTTTTTTTAGTTCGGGTAAAATATAACAAGAAAAGAATGTAAATAGTATTTCTTCTTTTTGTCGTTACTTGAATATTTTATATTCAATTGAATATAATAATAAAAAGTCTTTTTTGTTTTCAAAAAAGAGAAATCATTATTTAAATTTGAATTTGTTGGAACAAAAAAAAAAGAGCCCGGCTAGGTACTGACCAGGCCGGGTCGTGAGAATAAGAAGGGCCTTTCGAACAAAATTAACACAAAGAGGTCTTGCTTATTTTTTTAGTTCGGTTATTGGCGCGGTCAAGTCCACCTTTTAGATAAAGGAAATTCCTGATTTGTGGATCTCTCTATATAGAAATAATAGAGAAAGAAAAGAGAGAAAGAAAAACTCCTTAGATTATGTGTAATGTAGTAATTCTCTTTTTCAATTCGGAGAGATGGCTGAGTGGACTAAAGCGTCGGATTGCTAATCCGTTGTACGAGTTATTCGTACCGAGGGTTCGAATCCCTCTCTTTCCGTTTCCGTACTTTATTTATATATATTTATATATTAATATTTTATTTATATATTAATTTATTTTTTTTTTTCAAATTTTGAAAATCTTAGTGAAACGTGTGTATAGATAAAATCCTAAGAAAATTTGAAAATTAACCAAGAAACCTTTTGTATTTTATTCTTCACGTCCAGGATTACGCCCTGGATCATTAGATAGGAATCCAAAGATAAAGAGAGAAATAAAAAATATCACTACAGTATAAACGAAGAGTTTCAGAGTAAGCATTACAAATCTCCAAGATTATAAAAAAAAAAAAGAGAATAGATCTTCCATTTTTCTACCACATATCCTATTTTGACACCAAGAAATGAGGTTTTTCTAGAAATGTATTGTCACAAAGTCATTTGTTTTTCATTAAAAAAAATTTGCGCTTATATCCAAATTTAGATATTGTGGGAGACCCTAATAGGGTTAGGGTCTTTGACTAGATCGCTGGAAAAGGCTCAAAAACAAGGAAATGAGGGTAAGCCTGATTTATGTCGACTATCCACGAATTTCAATGTGTGAATCGAGGGTTCATACTTTAAAACTTATCTGATTTTATCAATTGTTATAATTTATTCTCGAGCAAATTATGCATTTTCTAGGATATTATTATTCATATTCAGGATCTTATCGAAAACTTACAGCAGCCTGCCAAACAAAAGCTAAGAGAAAAAAAAACAAAGGTATGACTGGCATAACATCTACGATTGGATTCAAAAAAGCATAGGCTTCGGGCAATTTGCCGAAGAAAAAACTACTCAAATAAAGGGGCGAATTAATACAAATACAGATCAAACTAACGATATTAAGCATAACAGACATTTTGTTCTTGGAGATAATTGCATTTTGGTTGCATTTTTGATATAAGGAAAAAGAAGTAAAGTAAATAAGGTAGACAAAAAATCCTTCTTTTTCTTTGAATCCACCCAACCAAAAATCCTCCAATTCTCAAAGGAGAATAGAAGAAACCATACTTTCATACAATATCTTAATTGAATTCTATGTAATGATCAATAAATTAAGTTGAATTCTGTATCTATATGTATCAAAATTATAGTACCGGTCTATTCTATTATTCTATAGAAGATCTATATCTTATAGATATGGAATTTATCGAGATATTTATTTAGGCTGGAGTTGACAAACAACCAATAACAATATTATTGTTTCTTAGTGTAGATTAGAAAGTGAAATGGGGCGTGGCCAAGTGGTAAGGCAGCGGGTTTTGGTCTCGCTATTCGGAGGTTCGAATCCTTCCGTCCCAGCACGGATCCATTTCTCCATTATTCCCATATAAACCCTATACATAATATAAAAAGGAAGTGGCGGGGATAGCAGTTAATCTATATTACTTTAAACTTCTGTGTCTGTTCGAATTTGATTAACAAATTATCAAGTCCCATAGTATATAGATATACTATATCTATAGTAGATATAAAACATCTATAACAAACAGTGACAACAGTTCAGTCTATCTGAGAACCCTTACCTATTTTTTTCGATTTTGATTTTCGTAATCTGATTAAAAGAATTAAAATATTAACTTACATTATTTTTTTATACATCTCATGAAAAAAAAGGACTTCTTTGTTCTTATTTCTTTCTTCGTTTCTTTGATCTATTTCAAATTTTTATTTTAAATTAGTGATGAGTCAATTCAAAAAGAAAGACTGATTTTTCTATAAAGATCAAAGGCGATGCTTATTGTCCAATTTTCTTCAAACCCAACCCAATAAAATGAATTAAATAACAATTTTAATTAAATTTAATTAAAATTGTTAATTTAGAATATTTTTTTATTAAAAAAAAACATTTTTAACCCTGTACGTGGAATCTTTGAAAAAGTAGGAAATCGTTTAATTTATCTTATTAAGTCACTTGAAGATGCAGATTCAAAAACTTATTCGTTTATATATTATTTACATATAACATATATATATTATACATATATGTATTATAGAATAGATTTTTTTCTATATATTCGATTAGTCTGTTAAATATGTTAAAAATGTTGTCTTGCTAAGATTTTTTCCGAAAAATATTCTTTCATGTATCATATATTCATATATAGAAGAAAAAGTGTAGATTGCGATGTCTATGGACAGCTGAACCAATGACTATTCATGATTCCATATTTGAATCAATTCCATACCCGTTCCAAATTAGAGGAATGTTATGGTAAAACTTCGTTTGAAACGATGTGGTAGAAAGCAACGTGCGACTTGAAGGACACGACCCGTTGTGGATTTTTACATCCACCATTTTAGATTTGTCTAGAAATGAGGTGCTCTTGGCTCGACATTGTTTGTTCTGTTATACTTGAACCCTTCGTTTTTTGTCGGGTTGTAAATAGTCCATGATGGAGCTCGAACCGAAAGTATTAATTCATTTCTCAGGGGCAAGGATCTAGGGTTAATGCCAATCAACTGGAACAACTTCGTAAATATATGGAAAATCGAAAAGATCCAATTTTAGCAAGTTTCCAATTCAAAAGCAAAACTTGTTAAAATTGAGCCAAATTTTTGATTCAACGTACGTGTATCATACTAGAATCAATTGTCCATAGGATTCTTTGATCGAAAGAAATAAAAAAGGGTATGTTGCTGCCATTTTGAAAAGATTAAGAAACACCGAAGTAATGTCTAAACCCAATGATTAAAAATAGGAATTAAAGGGTTTAAAAACAAGGAAACACCCTTTTATTAGTTGTTAATTCTCTCGATAGTCTCAATAACTGGATCCAACTAAAGAATCCAAATAGAATTTGAAATAGTTTAACCGAGATAAACGAAAGGGAGTAAAGACTACTCAATAAATGAAATTCACTAAAGATTAGATTATCCTTTGAACTATTTGAGAGTTATCCGACTTGAGTTATGAGTATGAGCGGTTTCTTTTTCATTTTTCAGGAAGAAAAAAGATTGGAATCGTAGTCTAATTGATTTATAGGACCGGTTGTTGTTGTTATTTAATTTATTGGAATTTGATACATAGACAAAACTTCGAATTAAATCATTTTTTCTCGAGCCGTACGAGGAGAAAACTTCCTATACGGTTCCAGGGGGGGTATTGTTCATCTATATCTATCCCAATGAGCCGTCTATCGAA